ACCAACCCCTTGGACTGCTACGAAAAACGCCATCAGATTTCAAAGTAGCCCGATCTAATTCAAAAATTTCACCTAATTGGGCACGTCTAGCATATTTTTTAACAGTCACAGGATCACTATAACTGACTCCATTGAGTTCGCCACCATAGAACTCAACAGTTACACCTACTTGTTCAACACTATACTTTGATTCTGCTCTCCTAAAAGGAACATCGGCTCTCACAATTCCGTCTCCATCCACCAAAACCACCGGAAATGTTTCAAAAAAAGTAGGCATACGACGTACAAAAAGCTCGCGCCCTTCTTTATCTCTAAAGACAGGGTGCCCTAACCATCCAACAGCTATTCCATCCCCGTTATCCATTGACCCTGCTCTGAATAATCCCCCTTTTGCCGGATTATTACCAATGTAATCATAAAAAGCTAATTTTTCGGGAATTTTAGACCAAGCTTCCGATAAACTTAGATTTTCGTCTAGTCCGGCGCTAACTCTTCGGTATATTTCTTGCTGAAAGTATCCTTGATCCCACTGATAACGAGTGGGACCAAATAATTCGATTGGAGTTGTTGCTGAACCATACCACATAGTTCCAGCAACAACGAAAGCTGCAAAAAAAACAGCAGCGATACTACTGGAAAGTACAGTTTCAATATTGCCCATACGCAATCCTTTGTATAGACGTTGAGGCGGACGGACACTAAGATGGAATAAACCCGCTAATATGCCCAATGTACCCGCTGCAATATGATGAGAGGCAATTCCTCCGGGAACAAAAGGATCAAAGCCTTCCGCGCCCCATGCAGGACTTACAGGTTGTACTTTTCCGGTTAGTCCATAAGGATCGGACACCCATATTCCAGGACCATACAAACCTGTTACATGAAATGCGCCAAAACCAAAGCAAGCCAATCCTGAGAGAAATAAATGAATTCCAAAAATCTTAGGCAAATCCAAAGAGGGTTTGCCCGTACGTTCATCGCAGAATATTTCTAGGTCCCAATACACCCAATGCCAGATAGCTGCCAAGAAGCACAAACCAGAAAACACAATATGTGCCCCTGCCACACCTTCATAACTCCAAATACCTGGATTCGTTATAGTTCCCCCTGAAATACTCCAACCACCCCACGAATTGGTTATTCCTAAACGAGTCATGAAGGGTATAACGAACATACCTTGTCTCCACATTGGATCGAGAGCGGGGTCAGAGGGATCAAAAACCGCTAATTCGTATAAAGCCATCGAACCGGCCCAACCAGCAACTAGGGCTGTATGCATTATATGGACCGAAAGTAATCGACCAGGATCATTCAATACGACAGTATGAACACGATACCAAGGCAAACCCATGGAAATACCCCTTTATCAAAAAAAACTAGACACTATGTCACTTTATTTTATCGCATTGGAATTGGAAAAGACTATACTATGTACCTAACTTTTCAGTAGATTCTGTATGAGAAAAGGTTAATATTTATTCCGTTTCATTGAAAATAAGGTAAAAATTCTGTTCGTAAGAACAAAGAGAAGCGGATCTATTCTATACCCGATAAGTACCAATACGCAATGGGAGGATTACTCCTACTTTCGGGAAACAAATACATAGATACTTGTTTATCATTCCAACGATTGATACGTTAGTTAAATTTTCTCTTTATTCATTCTGTCTTACTCTATAAACCTTTCAATCTATGTATAAAAATCTATGTATAAAATACAATAAAAATAAAGAGAAAAAGAGATAAAGATGATAAAGCCATTGTTACGTTTCCATATTAACGTGAAGTATAGTACTCAATTTTGTCTTTAAATTAATGCCCGTTGGTGTTCCAAAAGTACCTTTTCGGAATCCCGGAGAGGAAGATGCAAGTTGGGTTGAGTTATAGTGCGACTTGTCAGACATATTGAGTCATATGGAATTTACCCGTTTTCTCCCCCGATCGAGATATCCTCTGTTTCGCCCAAGAAATATTGTATTGAGGGAAGCATCAATCATTCGGAGCGTGAAGTGTAATTAGATCAATTTATTTATATTTGCATTTTGGGATCCATATTATCAATTAGGAGGATTTATGGTTCACTTGGAAAAAAAAAATAAAGTATTCAGGCTCCGTTCAGAAAATACCAAATTGGTAATATAATATATGTATGATTATTACTTGTATTATAAAGGATTCTTATCCTTACTATATTACTATAAGTAAGATGAGTTATTATAAGAGTGATTTCAAACGTCCAACCAATAACCAACAGAATAGCATGATGAATACATCAAATAGTTGAGTTGGGAAAAGACATGAAACGAATTAAAAAAAAGAAGTGGTACTGAGATTATTTGCCCTATATGTGCAAATAAAATTCGGACAGATCTTTTCCCGGAGTAGAACATGAACCTAAAAGAATTGCAAGGGCCCATTCAGGAACAAGAAAATTGCATCGTGATTTGAATATCGATGAAATAATACATCAATGAGAGAGATTAGTTCAATTTCAATAAGTTCAATAAATTCTTTTTTTATAGGTAAGGAAACGAGAACACATCTCATGTTTTTTTAAAAATGGAAGAAAAACCTATTAAGTTAAAGAAAAAAGAAATAGAACAAGAATCGACACATTGATTCTTTTTTCTCCGTTTCATTTTGATTTTGAACCGTATGCATCCAAAGGTGCGTGTACGGCTCCTAAAGGACTAAAGGATAGGATTTTTTGTCCTAATCAACCGACTTTATCGAGAAAGATTACTTTTTTTAGGACAAGAGGTCCAGCAGGAGATCTCGAATACTATTGTTGGTCTCATGGTATATCTCAGTATAGAAGATCACACTAGGGATCTTTATTTATTTATAAACTCTCCCGGCGGATGTATAATACCAGGAATAGGTATTTTTGATACTATGCAATTTGTGACGCCCGACGTGCATACAATATGCATGGGAATAGCCGCTTCGATGGCATCTTTCATCCTGGTCGGAGGAGAAATTACCAAACGTCTAGCATTCCCTCACGCTTGGCGCCAATGAGTTTTGATTTGAAAAAAAAAGAAACACTATGCCTTCGCCATATTGAATATGAATAATAAGTAATAATAGCATGGCACTTCGAGTTCGATCTAAACAAACCATTATTTTATTTTATTGTTTTTTCATAACATGAGATTTTGTATCGAGATAGTAGTATGAAACAAAGAGTATTTCCGATTTGTTGATTTTATGTGTCGGGAGTACATTTCAGCGTCACAAACTTTTTTTCTTCCACACCAGAAGTCTCTTTTTGATATTCATCTTATGAAAGAGTACGAAAAAAAAAAATTTTCCTTATTTGATCGTATCAGAAGGGAACTTTGGGATTGCTAAATCATAGATAAGATATCTATATAAAGCAACAGAACCATCATAGTATTTTTTACTCCTACGAAAGGAAGGGTGGTAAATGGATAATTCAACGATCTGAATCAGATAAATTCGATTTCTTCGATAGAATAGAAGAGAAAAGAATAAAGTAAATTCCGTTGCGGAGCCGTATGCAACATAGAAATGCCCGTACGGTTGTTCAATTCCATTTTCTTCTTTTTATTTTTTTATCCTTTAATTTAGCCCAATCATGCGAGATAGAAGAACCTGTTATATCAATAACATTAGGTTAGGATTATGATTCATCAACCTGCTAGTTCTTTTTATGATGGAAGATCAGGGGACTTTTTAAGGGAAACGAGACAGATAGTGAAACTTCGCGAAAACCTCACAAAGGTTTATGTACAAAGAACAGGTATGCCTCTTTGGGTTGTAGCCCAAGACATGGAAAGAGATATTTTTATGTCAGCAACAGAAGCCCAAGCTCACGGCATTGTTGATCTTGTAGGGGCGGATCCTGAGGATTTAGAGGATTTTTTATTGTAAATCTATTTCAAACCGTAATTGAATTTTCTGTGATTTTATATTGAATAGAAAAAATTGATAATTATTAATTATCAGATGAATTCTCAGGTTAAGATCGATCTAAACCAACCCATTCCATTCTAATTTCTAATTATATATACAACGTATATATAATTATACGACATGCCAACTATTAAACAACTTATTAGAAATGCAAGACAGCCAATAAGAAATGTTATGAAATCTCCCGCTCTTAGAGAATGTCCTCAGCGTCGAGGAACATGTACTAGGGTGTATGTGCGACTCGTTCAGATCATGAGTTCGAACAAATACAAATGAGAAAATTTTTCCAGTATTACTGAACGGCACCAATGAATAGAGTAAATGGAAAAGATTTTTCATATATCTATATTGTGTATTGTGTATGGAATTTATGGTTTCCATTGGTGTAAATCCAATCACCTAAATTTGAGATGAAAAGCAATTCCCCATAATATAAGTAGTAAATAGTTATCCATTAAGCGGAGGAAATGGTATCATAAGAAGCAAAAAGATTATGCTCCCATTGTTAAAAGAACGGACTAAGAGGGTCAGCTACCTAGCTAACTTTCCTAATTAAATGCCGTTACTGTATAGATAACTCTTATTGTGAAAAGAGCTATTACTCTATAATTGATAATTGATGGGTAGAGCCAAAGAGTGTGAACTATACAATTTCACAATACCATTTGATTAAATGAAAGAAGAAGCTCCGGTGTATAGAGAGGACCTCGCCGTTTAAGAAATAACCATAGAAACGAAGGAACCCACTTTTTTTAGTATCATTAGAATTTATTATTTTCAGGTGAAATGCCTGAAAGGAATAAAAAATGGTGGTAAGGAAGGTTATAGTAGCAAAAGCCATTCGAATTCATATTTTATATATCGGAATAATCCGTTTTGTTATTCATCGACCAAGGGAAGGGGGATAAAAGGATGGCTGAAAGAATAGAAATCAATTAGTTATTCATTAAGGTTTAATTTGATTCAATGACAAGAGTTAGACGGAGATATATAGCTCGTAGACGTCGAACAAAAATTCGTTTTTTTGCGTCAACCTTTAGAGGGGCTCATTCGAGACTTATTCGAACGATTACTCAACAAAAAATTAGAGCTTTGGCTTCCTCTCATCGAGATAGAGGTAGGCAAAAGAGGGATTTTCGTCGTTTGTGGATCACTCGTATAAATGCAATAACTCGTGAAAAGTCAGTATTGTATAGTTATAGTATATTAATACATAATCTGTACAAGAAGCAATTGCTTCTTAATCGTAAAATACCTGCACAAATAGCTATATCAAATAAGAATTGTCTTTACATGATTTCCAACAAGATCATCAAATCAAATTCAAATAAAGTAGATTATAAAGTCATGTACAGTAAAGGAATGATTGAAACGAAACAGAATTCCCCGGAGTGACTTCTCCGGGAAGATAGAATAAAAATCACTTAAAAAATAAAAAAAAATAAGTAATAGGAATGAACGAACATGTTTAAAAAAAAATGGGAATTTTTTTTCTTTTAACACTGGAACCCATTCTTCTAGATTCTAGGCCTTTTCGAACAAAAAACACATCTGAGCTTGAGTTACAATTGGAGTTTGGAGTCAATTGAGGAGTATGTCTATTTTTTTTTTCTAGGACGAGTAATTCGAGTTCGGGGGATCGACTCCGATTTTTTATTCTTAAATAGTCTCTCATTATTAAGAAAGGGTAACAAAGATAAAATACGGGCTTGCTTTATAGCAATAGTAATTAATCGTTGTTGTTTCAAAGTCAATCTATTCACCCGTCTAGATAAAATTTTCCCTTGTTCACTAATAAATCGACTAATTAAACTCATGTTTCTATAATCGATTCGATCCCCCGATCTAATTGGGGGCAAACGCCTACGAAAAGATCGTTTGGATTTGCGAAAAGATTGTTTGGATTTATCCATTGGTTTATTCCTTATCTCTAAAATTCTATTTCTTTATTTTATTTACTTCAGATCCTACCAAAATAGGCTTTGATTTGTATGCATAATGTATACACATTATTCATATTCTATATTAAAAATTAAAATTAAATATATGTTAAGCTCTTTTTCTTCTTTGACTTTAAAAGAACACATGTGTTCTTTTCAATCTATTTCTTGATTTCCCCATGAATCGTATGCTTGTGACAATAGCGACAAAATTTTCTCAATTCTAATCGACCAGGCGTATTGTGTCGATTCTTTTGAGTAATATATCTAGAAATACTCGGCGATTCCTTATTGACATCATTTCGGGCACAACCGGTACATTCTAAAATAACTATAACTCTTACATCCTTACCCTTAGCCATAAACCCCCTTTGAATTTTGTATCGGCTTAACTCTTACATTTTCGATCCGAGCTGAAGAAGAAAACAAAAATAAATTAAATAGAAGTTACTAACTAGAAATAGAATTTTCTAAAAATTTCGTTGCAATTATCATTAAATTCTTATTTATTCAAATTTAAAAATTAATATTAATGTAATAATGTAATTGTAATTAAGTAAAAATTTTCATTTTATTACTGTATAAAATATAAAATGAAAATTTTATTTTATGAAGTAATAATTAAGTAATACAATTTCTTTCTAACTATCAATTGTTCCTATCCTAAATCCACTAAATTATTATTCTTATTTAATTTAAGTATCTTCTTTCTCGCGGAACCCTCCCTAGACTGGATCTACATTTAAATTTTAGGTCTCCCAAATTCGATCTTCGATCTATCTTGTTGAGGTTCCATACACTTTTTTTCTTTTCTCCCTATCCTAAAGCTAAGGAATTGAAATGAAAGAACTGAAAAAGGAGGGAGGAAATTCGAAATTTGAGTCATGTAAAATTGTATCTTTAATTTTATTCATTTCTTCACATAATCAATAACTAGAATCAAAAAAATGGGAATGACAAGGCATCCGGGAATAAACGATTAATCTCTATCAATAGGCCTGCTAAAGACCCAAACCATAGAGTACTTAGCACAGGTGCTACGGAGAGATATGTTTTTATATCTCGCATTGAAAATCCTCCTTTCCTATGGATTGTAATAAATATGTGTATATGATCAGATGTTGTAGTTCAAGATCATTTGTATTTATTTTACACAGAATTCCGAACTAAATGCTAAAATAGATATGTACAATTAATCAATAGATGAGATTTTCATTTAATCCCCTGTTCCTGAACATTACTGATAAAACTTTTTTATACGTTAGGTTTCAGATGTATATAATTCTTATATTTATGATATGTATAAGATTTTCTTATATGAAACCAAAAGGAAGAGAAGAAATGATAAGAAAATTGTATATAGATGGAGGAAAAAATGAAGATATGGAAAACAAGACAGGTATTTTGTAGAATGAGACTGCCCGACAATTGAAAAAAAGGGATGTAGCGCAGCTTGGTAGCGCGTTTGTTTTGGGTACAAAATGTCACGGGTTCAAATCCTGTCATCCCTACCTATTACTTCTTCTATGGACAGTAACGAGGATTAATTGAGAACGATTCAAATTGTACATAATTTTCCGTTTTTTATACTATATGTATGCAAGATGCATTGGGGTAGATT